AAGACTCTGGGTTTTCAACAAGCTACTGCTACAGCCATTTCATTAGGAATTGATGATCTTTTAACAATACCCTCGAAGAGATGGCTAGTTCAAGATGCTGAAGAACAAAGTTTTATTTTAGAAAAGCATTATCATTATGGGAATGTACACGCGGTAGAAAAATTACGCCAATCCATTGAAATATGGTATTCCACAAGTGAATATTTGCGACAAGAAATGAATCCTAATTTTAGGATAACAGAACCCCTTAATCCAGTTCATATGATGTCTTTTTCGGGAGCCAGAGGAAATGTCTCTCAAGTCCATCAATTAGTAGGTATGCGAGGATTAATGTCGGACCCTCAAGGCCAAATGATTGATTTACCCATTCAAAGCAATTTACGCGAAGGACTTTCTTTAACAGAATATATCATTTCGTGCTACGGAGCCCGGAAAGGGGTTGTGGATACTGCCGTACGAACATCAGATGCTGGATATCTCACGCGCCGACTTGTCGAAGTAGTTCAACACATTGTTGTACGCCGAACCGATTGTGGTACCGTTCGTGCTAGTTCTGTGAGTCGTACGGATGGGATGATACCGGAAAGAATTTTGATACAAACATTAATGGGTCGTGTATTAGCTCATGATATCTATATTGGCACCCGGTGTATAGCCACCCGAAATCACGACATTGGGATTGGACTTATGAATCAATTCCTAACCCTTCGAGTACAAACGATAGCTATTCGAACTCCTTTTACTTGTAGGAGTGCATCTTGGATCTGTCGATTATGTTATGGGCGGAGTCCTGCTCACGGTAACCTGGTTGAGTTGGGCGAAGCTGTAGGTATTATTGCCGGCCAATCGATTGGAGAACCGGGTACTCAATTAACATTAAGAACTTTTCATACGGGTGGAGTTTTCACGGGGGGTACTGCAGAACATTTGCGGGCCCCATCTAATGGAAAAATCAAATTCAACGCGGATTTGGTTCATCCGACACGTACACGCCATGGGCATCCCGCGTTTATATGTTCTCTAAACTTGTTAGTAACGATTGAAACGGAAGATATTCGACATTATGTAAATATTCCATCTCAAAGTTTTATTTTAGTTCAAACCGATCAATATGTCCAATCAGAACAAGTGATTGCTGAGATTCGCGCGCGAACATCCACTTTGAATTTTAAAGAGAAAGTTCGGAAACATATTTATGCTGACTCAGACGGAGAAATGCACTGGAGCAGCGATGTGTATCATGCACCCGAATTTACATACGGTAATGTTCATCTATTACCAAAAACAAGCCATTTATGGGTATTATTAGGCGAACCGTGCGGATCCTGTTTAGTCTCACTTTCGCTACACAAGGATCAAGATCAAATGAGTACGCATTCTTGGTCTAGCCGGAGAAGATCCACTTCAAACTTCTCAGGAACAAAAGATCATTCGAGAAAAAAAGTACTTCCTTGGTTTTTTTCGGGTAACATTCAAAAAGACGATAGGATTTATGATTATTCAGCCCTTAGCCGAATTATCTGTACTCGTCGTTCTAATCTCAATGATCCGACCATTCTCTACCCGAATTTGAATTTATTCTCAAAGAGGCGAAGAAATCGATTCATCATTCCACTGCATTCGATTCAAGAACGCGAGAACACACTAAAGCCCCCTTCAGGCATCTCTGGTGAAATCCCTATGGAAATCCCTATGAACGGGATTTTCCGTAGAAATAGCATTCTGGCTTATTTCGACGATCCTCGATACAGAAGAAAGAGTTCGGGCATTACTAAATATCGGCCGATAGAAATGCACTCAATAGCCAAAAAAGAGGATTTACTTGAGTATCGAGGAGGCAAGGAATTTAGGACAAAATCCCAAATGCAAATGAAAGTCGATCCGTTTTTTTTTATTCCCGAGGAAGTGCATATCTTACCGGGATCTTCTTCCATAATGGTACGGAACAATAGTCTTATTGGCGTAGATACACAAATTACTTTAAATATAAGAAGCCGGGTAGGTGGGTTGGTCCGGGTGGAGAGAAAAAACAAAAGAATTGAACTTAAAATACTTGCCGGAGATATCCATTTTCCTGGCGAGATGGATAAGATATCCAGACATAGCGGCGTTTTGATAACCCGAGGAACACGAAAACCAACTGCCTCAGAATACAAAAAAAGGAAAAATTGGATGTATGTTCAACGGATCACGCCTCGGAAGAAAAAGTATTTTGTTTTGGTTCGGCCTGTCGTCACATATGAAATAAAGGACGGTATAACTTTCGGAACGCTTTTCCCGTCGGATCTATTTCAGGAAAGGGATAATGTGAAACTGCAAGTTGTCAATTATATCCTTTATCGAAATGGTAAACCAATTCGAGGAATTTCGCATACAACTATTCAATTAGTTCGAACTTGTTTAGTATTGAATTGGGACCAAGACCAAAAAAGTTCGTCTAGTCAAGAAGCCCGTGCTTACTTTGTTGCACTACGGTCAAAGGGTTTGAGTCAACATTTTCTAAGAATCAACTTATCGAAATCCACTCTTTCATATATCGTAAAAAGAAATGATCCGGCGGTCTCCGGACTGCTATCTGATAATGGATCGGATTTAACCAATATGAATCCGTTTTCTTCCCTTTATTCCAAGGGAAGAATAGAACAACCCCTTAATCAAAATCAACGAACTATTCATACCCCATTGAATCGAAAGACGGGATCACAGTTGTTGATAATTCTGTCATCATATAATTGTTTTAGAATGGAGCCAGTAAACTATGCCAATTTGTTAAAAGAATCAATTCAAATTACAAAAGATCCTCTAATTCCAATTAAGAATTCGACGGGTCCTTTAGGAACAGTCTTTCTAATTACGAATGGTTATACATTGTACCATTTACTAACTCATAATCCGATGAAACTGGAAAATTTAAAACATACTTTTCAAGTAATTCAAAACTATTATTTAATGGATGAAAACGCGACAATTTATAAACCCGCCCCGGAAAGTAACACTATTTTTAATTTGAATTGGTACTTTCTCCAGCCCAATTATTGTCAAGAAAGATCTATAATAATGAGTCTTGGGCAGTTTATTTGTGACAATATATGTATAGCCAAAAACGGACCACGCCTAAAATCAGGTCAAATTCTACTTGTTGAAGTTGACTCTGTAGTAATACGATTAGCTAAGCCTTATTTGGCCACTCCGGGAGCAACAGTTCATGGCCATTATGGGGAAATCCTGTATGAAGGAGATCCTTTAATTACCTTTATATATGAAAAATCGAGATCTGGTGATATAACCCAGGGACTTCCAAAAGTAGAACAGGTGTTAGAAGTCCGTTCGGTTGATTCAATATCGATGAATTTAGAAAAGAGGTTTAAGGGTTGGAACGAACGTATAACAAGAATTGTTGGAATTCCATGGGCATTCTTAATTGGTGCTGAGCTAACGATAGTGCAAAGTCGTATCTCTTTGGTTAATAAGATTCAAAAGGTTTATCGATCACAGGGGGTGCAGATTCATAATAAGCATATAGAAATTATTGTACGTCAAATAACATCAAAGGTGTTGGTTTCGGAAGATGGAATGTCTAATGTTTTTTCACCCGGAGAATTAATTGGAGTGTTGAGAGCAGAACGACTGGGTCGCGTGTTCGAAGAAGCAATTTGTTACCGAGCCCTCTTATTGGGAATAACTCGAGCATCGCTCAATACTCAAAGTTTCATAGCGGAAGCCAGTTTTCAAGAAACTGCTAGAGTTTTAGCAAAAGCAGCTCTCCGGGGTCGAATCGATTGGTTGAAAGGTCTGAAAGAGAACGTTGTTTTGGGTGGTATGATACCCGTTGGTACTGGATTGAAAGGATTAGTGAACGGCTCTTTTGACAAAAAAAACAATCTTTTCCGGGGGGAAATTAGAGAGATTTTGTTTCACCACCGAAAATTAGTTGATTCGTGTCTTTGAAAGACATTCCATGATATACGCTAACAATAGGTTAGAGGATTTAATCATTCTTAAACTTAAAAGTGGAGGCCTCCTTCGAAAAGACTACTGGCTTGTTCGGTTTATCTACGGACAATCTACGGTATAACAGCAGGTTCCATCGGAACAAAACAATTAGTTATTTTGTTCCTCCTCTCTTTTTTTTTATTTAAATTTAAGGGGGGGGGTTGGGGGGAAATGACAAGAAGATATTCGACCACCGACTTAGAAGAAATGATGGAGGCAGGAGTTCATTTTGGCCATGGTACTAGAAAATGGAATCCTAAAATGGCACCTTATATCTCTGCAAAGCGTAACGGTATTCATATTACAAATCTTACTAGAACTGCTCGTTTTTTATCCGAAGCCTGTGATTTGGTTTTTGAGGCAGCACATAGAGGAAAACAATTCTTGATTGTTGGTACCAAAACTAAAGCAGCTGATTCAGTAGGACGGGCGGCAGTAAGGGCTAGGTGTCATTGTGTTAATAAAAAATGGCTCGGCGGAATGTTAACGAATTGGTCTACTACAGAAACGAGACTTCAAACGTTCAGGGATTTGAGAATGGAACAAAAAATGGGAAGGTTCACCCGTCTTCCAAAAAGAGATGCGGCTATGGTGAAAAGACAATTATATCGCTTGCAAACATATCTGGGCGGAATTAAATATATGACAGGATTGCCCGATATTGTAATCATCGTCGATCAGCATGAAGAATATACGGCCTTGCGCGAGTGTATAACCCTGGGAATTCCAACAATTTCTTTAATCGATACAAATTGTGATCCTGATCTTGCAGATATTTCGATTCCATCAAATGATGACGCTATATCTTCAATCCGCTTAATTCTTAACAAATTAGTATTCGCTATTTGTGAGGGCCGTTCTAACTATCTAAGAAATCCTTGATTAAATGAATAATAAGATAAAAACTTTTAGCTAGATTTTGTGAATCGGTTATTTTTTCTAAATGTTTAAAAACGAACGGGTACTAAGTTACTATAAAAAAAATATGTGATTAGCTACTAAAAAAAAAAGAGTTGCTAGGTCAAATACCCCATTCAAGTAGACAAAGAGATGGTTGAATCAAAATAATTTTGTGATTTTTTTTATCAGAGGGAAATATGAATGTGCTATCATGTTCCATGAACACACCTAAAGGGTTCTATGATATATCCGGTGTGGAAGTAGGCCAACATTTCTATTGGCAAATAGGCGGTTTCCAAGTCCACGGACAAGTACTTATTACTTCGTGGGTTGTAATTGCTATCTTATTAGGTTCAGCTACGATAGCTGTTCGTAACCCACAAACCATTCCACCTAGAGGTCAGAATTTCTTCGAATATGTTCTTGAATTCATTCGAGATGTGAGTAAAACCCAAATTGGAGAAGAATACAGCCCCTGGGTTCCATTTATTGGAACTATGTTTCTATTTATTTTTGTTTCGAATTGGTCAGGAGCTCTTTTACCTTGGAAAATCGTAGAATTACCTCGTGGAGAGTTAGCGGCACCAACGAATGATATAAATACGACAGTTGCTTTGGCTTTACTCACCTCAGGCGCATATTTCTATGCGGGTCTTACCAAAAAAGGATTAAGCTATTTCGGTAAATATATTCAACCAACCCCAATCCTTTTACCTATTAATCTTTTAGAAGATTTCACAAAGCCGTTATCACTTAGTTTTCGACTTTTTGGGAATATCTTAGCAGATGAATTAGTAGTTGTTGTTCTTGTTTCTTTAGTACCTTTAGTGGTTCCTCTCCCTGTCATGTTCCTTGGCTTATTTACAAGTGGTATTCAAGCTCTTATTTTTGCAACTTTAGCTGCGGCTTATATAGGTGAATCTATGGAAGGACATCATTGAACTAGTCGTTTTTTAGTTTAGTGCAAATTAATCTATGTCTCAAGATGATTGCCTTAACAAATAGAAATGGAAAGGGCGGGCTCTATATACAATAGAAATCCAAGAAAAATTCGAAATCTAGGAACAAAAAAAATCATAAACCATAAGATAAGATCTTAGAGAGTTGTAAAAAAAAAAAAGGAAAGAGATCTAATCTAAAAGATCTTTTTCCTAAAATTCTCTCGTGACCTTAATTTGTCGACTCATTCTCGACTCACAATTATCTTTGCACATTTACTTTGACTTTGATTTTGTCGGTATAATCTTATACTTATATACTTGAGATAATAAATTTACAAAAAAAGGTTCCTAAAAAATTGATTCTCGAATACGATTGAATCTAATGGTTTACGCGATGTAAGAAAGACATGTATATATGAAATTTAATAGTGACGAGTTATATATGAACTAAAAATAAATTTCATTTGCGCTACTACTAGTAGGTTCCACTAGAAGTCTTGTCGTATCGTTGTGACTGTGAATTGTCTGAATAAAGAGAGCAACTAAATAAAAGATGCACTAATTGAAATAACAGTTCATAAATATAAATACGAAAGTTTTATGGAGTCACAAAGACTCTGTCGATATAAACAAAAAAAGAGATTTCGAAGTAGTTCGGATGATTCAATAATAAATAATATTAGTTTACCAATAATTCAATTCAAATTGATTGCTTGATTGTATCATTAACCATTTATTTTTGTTGGGACGAGGAACTTCTCATGAATCCACTGATTTCTGCTGCTTCCGTTATTGCTGCTGGATTGGCTGTAGGGCTTGCTTCTATTGGACCTGGGGTTGGCCAAGGTACTGCTGCGGGCCAAGCTGTCGAAGGTATCGCGCGACAGCCCGAGGCAGAGGGAAAAATAAGAGGTACTCTATTGCTTAGTCTAGCTTTTATGGAAGCGTTAACGATTTATGGATTGGTTGTAGCATTAGCACTTTTATTTGCGAATCCTTTTGTTTAATTTTCATTGTTTTTTGTACTTGTTTGCTTTTTTCAAATTAGATCTTCACCCCTACAATTCCTTTTTTTTGTTGATAAACTAACGTAAACCTTACGGGACGAGCTTATTTTCGACTGAGGAATTCGCATACCGACTCGCTTTCATCCTTCCCGTTCGTAGTTCACGGGAAGTCTTTTGATTTTTTTTCTTTATGAGGTGTTTCAACAATCAAGGGGTACTGTAGAACTCGACTAGTTTTTTGACTCGATTTCAAAAACAAAAAGAAAAGAATCAATAAAAAAAAGAGGGACAAAGTGATAGAAAAAAACTATGGTTGGTTGATTTTTAATCTATCTATAATCTAAGAGGAGATTCCATGAAAAATGTAACCGATTCTTTCGTTTCTTTGGACTACTGGCCATCCGCCGGGAGTTTCGGATTTAATACCGATATTTTAGCAACAAATCTAATAAATCTAAGTGTAGTGATTGGTGTATTAATTTTTTTTGGAAAGGGAGTGTTTGTGAGTTGTTTATTTCAAGAATAAGCTGGAGCCAAACGGCTGTACCCTTTACGTCCTAAATAGTAAAGCCAGGTGCATGATCTCACGAATTACTTATTCAGAAATTCGATATAAGAACTGCAGCATTTCGTGATTAACTGGGAAATTCACTTTGATT